CGAGTGGAACGGCTTTAGTGTCAGTAGGTGCCTAAATGAAGCGATTAAGCGTCGGGGGCTTTGCTGGCTTGCTGGCTAGCTCGTGCAATCAATCAAAAATGATTCGCGTTAGTAAGCTAGCTTTGTAAGCTAAGCAAGCCTGGTTCTCCCGGCACTACGGTAGGACGTGGATCGACCATGACGAGAATGGACTTCTCCATAATGTAATAGAAGAGTCACAGTCCAGTTCCACGGGCTTTCTCCCTTCACGAAGGAGATATGAATTCCATTCAGGCGGGTAAGGGCTTGGCTTGACCCTGTGTTCTCTCCTGGCCGGGTCGGAGGCGAAAACTGGCAAAGTTCATCATTCAGTGGTGGGGTGTTCGTAGAAAAGAAGGCGTCGCCCAACGAGTGGCAGATTTTGATGGAGTCTCGCTTGGATGCTGGGGAGATCCATAGATCTGGATAGAGTCCCCGGAATAGTACGCGCGCTAGCGCGCTACGGCTTACGCAGTTGATCGGATCAGATAGCCCTTCGGGCAACCAACCAACCAAACCCGGCACATCAAATTCCATTCCGATCAACAACTTGGAGGTATAGCTGAGTGGCTTAAGGCATTGGTTTGCTAAATCGACATACAAGAGGATTGTATCATGGGTTCAAATCCCATTTCCTCCGGAACAGAAGTGAAACGGGCGGGCGAAATGACGTGAGAGAAAGAACCTCTTGGTGGAGTCCAACCCCCCAGAATAGCACTACTTAGTGTGACTAGGAGCGGAGAGACCTTTGCGCGTTCTTTTTGTTTGATCGGCCTATCTTCTTTCTATAAGCAAGCTCCCTCCGGCTGTCCAGGAACAGGACGGCTCTCGGTTCTTGAGCATGTTGGGGGATTAGGCGGCAGTTGAAAGAGCTGCTCGAAAGCTTGACGAAGAAGCGAAAAAGGCCTATTATATATATTCTATTTTTTTTTTTTAGTACAAGGGCTTTTTACTAGTCAAGTGGTAAGGTAGGGCACTATTCGATGAATAAAAAAGATTTTAGGAAAGTGGTTCAGGTAGCTCAGCTGGTTAGAGCAAAGGACTGAAAATCCTTGTGTCAGTGGTTCGAATCCACTTCTAAGCGGGCCAAGGGTCCAAAGGCCGGGAGCGAGCCGGATTTTCAAATTCAAGTGCAAGAGTAAGCCAAAAAATGTGAGCGCTCCTGCACTATACGGCTTTTTTGACGGCTTTTTTGCGTCGCCCTATCTTGCTGGAGGCAGATTTCGAAAAAAAAAAGCTGTTTCTTAGGTTCTCGCGTCCCTGTGCCCAAAAGGATGGGTGAGTTCGGTTTGAGTGTTCATCGATCGGGTGGATCTATATGCTCCGGGGCGGTGAGACGAGGTGTAGCGCAGTCTGGTCAGCGCATCTGTTTTGGATACAGAGGGCCATAGGTTCGAATCCTGTCACCTTGATGTGAGGCATTCCGTCAGCAAATACTCAAATATGAACATCCATCGACCGTTACCACTTCCTCTTACTCGTGACTCGTATATGTACTTTCTATAGCAAGCACACGAGACCTATAGCTAAAGATCATATAGCGCCACAGTATATATATATACGAACCTATAAGGAACACTTATCTCTTTCTCAGTGCTTTCTTTAGGCTCCTGGCTGCTCGTTGGTAGAACACAACCCATATGATATTGAGCTTGAGCATTCGGGCTTCTTTCTTTTTTTTTAAGAAATGCTTCTTTCTAATTCTAAGGTGGTAGGGCAGCTAGTTTGAGTGGGGCCTGACGGTTTCCCGAACTTCTTCTTTCATTTTATATTAATAAGGGGCTAGTTAGGGAGGAAATATCGATGGCAATCAAGGATGGATTTCGATTTCGGAAGGGGTGCTTACTGAAAGAGTTCAACACTACGCTCATTGCTCTTCTTCTAAAGTCCCTTGGAGCCAATCGCTTGCCTGTGAAGCTTGACATGATGAAGGCGCTTTGAAGCCCTTCCCGAAGGAAAGAGGGAATGGCCCTTCCTCTTACCTTCTGTTGAGACTGAGATAGAAGACTGGGCTTTCTCCCTCTTCTACCGAGAGGCCGCGGGAGTCAACTCTGTCTCATCCTCATCCCCCTGGTAAAGGCGATCCTAAGCCCTCCTCTCCGCTTAGGAGGCACCTGTTTGGATGAAGGCACGGGTCGTCTAACAAGGCATGGGACCCATAGATTCATTGTCTGCTGTGCAGAAGCTTCCTTCCTGCATCTGCATGCGCGCTTCCCCAGAAGGAGGCACACATTGTAACAATTCATCGCGATAGCTGCCTTTGGCTCTACTCTAATTGGCAACGAGACAATGGATTGGATTGATTCCTACACCTATGGGCTCAGGTTCCTTCCTACTCTAGTCCGAATCAAGATGGCTCCTCTCGATCTTGTGATGCCTTCGGCCCAAAATTATCCAGATAGCTGCCTTTACTTTTATATTAGTCAAGGGAAAGCTTATGAACGGTTCCGAAATTACACGCTATTCCGTCTCATCCTTTCGC